AAAACTATTTCCTGAGACGGAAATAAAGATATCAAATTTCTACCAAGATAACTCGAGGTTCCAACCAACAAGAATCCTAATGAACCTAAAAAAAGGATAACAGCCCAGCAGAAATTACTTGTTTTTCGAGCCCCCGTTATAGGTTCTATCCATATATGTTCTGATCGACAACTCATACTTGATCCAGTTGATTTTTTTTGGAATTGAGAGAATACCCCAAATGAATTTGACTTTAGTCCTTTTTTTTTCCGAAGTAACTCGCATCAACTAGCACTAGTTTGATGTGATCCTTTAGGAGTAATTCATTAAATTCGTTAGATCTAAACTAATAACATACCCTTCGTACGATCTCACTAAAGATAGCCAAATAGATATAGATAGACCAACTTTACAGTTCAGCTATCCGTCAATTCGGGTCTATTTGAAAATAGCTAGAATCCATTGATCCCTATAGCATTTTCTGGAGACATAAGAGTTTTTCGGCGGAAGCCGCTTATACCATATTTTGCTAAATAGATATCTGTGTTATGATACAAGCGTCAGTTTTGAAAAAAAAAAATAGATGAGATTTTGTGCCATCGGCTCTAAACAATCTTGTTTTTTTGAACATGAAGAAATAAAGAAGCCATTGCGATTGCTGGAAATACTAGGCCTACTAAAGGCACCAAAACAGAGGGAAAGTTAAGAGTTGTCATAGAATGGCTACCTCGATTTACTATTTGTACCTGTTATTATTATTTATATTTTATATTTATAATATAAAGATATCTTATTATATATAAAGATATCTTATTATAATTTGATAATTCTAAATTGGAATTATTATTATTACTTAATAGCTATTAAGTATAAATATAAGTATCTATCTAAGTGAGTATATAATGTAGTTTTTGATCTTTCTACATGAAAGATTTGAAAGGATATGGATGAGATATTCTTTTCTTCATTTTTTGCTCTTGTCTTCGAATTTCATTTACTAAGCAAAAAGTTTCTTAAAAATTAATTAGATTCTATTTATATTTATAATTATATTGAATATATTGAAGGGTTTGTTAGAATCCCATCCATCAGGGATTCTTAGTCAAAATAGGATTATCGTAAGATATAAAAAAAGAAAAAATTCTATATTTTATAGATTTTCATTATATATGACGAGAAGAGTATATTTTTTTGATTTGCCTAATTTCACGAAAATAAGAATTTCATCTTTTATCTTGTTAATAGAGGCTTCTTGATCAATAATCAGGAATATAGAAAAGGGGCGGATTTTCTGTGACTTTTGATTCTTTATATAATTAGATCTTATGCCAACAAAGAAAACCCCATTCGTCTAATTTTAACTTGGATTCCGATAAACTAATTACTTGTTTGCTCAAAATAATTGAACTTAATGTTCTAATTTTGATTCAAAGGAAAGAAAGTGTGTAGTTGAAATAACTCACTTAGAACGCTTTTTAAAGGATTACGTGGTACGATTAGATCGAATAAGCCTTTCTGGAATAAATACTCGGCCGCTTGTGAACCCTCGGGTACTGTTTTATTCAATGTTTGTTCAATTACTCTTTTACCCGCAAAGGCAATGTAGGCATTGGGTTCGGCAATAATGATATCCCCCAACATACCAAAACTAGCTGTCACCCCACCGGTAGTAGGAGATGTAAGAATTGGTACATAGAATAACTTTTTATTTGATTGATAATCATATAAAGCAGAAGATATTTTAGCCATTTGCATCAAGCTCAAACTTCCTTCTTGCATGCGTGCCCCTCCGGAAGCACACACTATAATAAGAGGTAGAAATTCTTTAGTAGCGTATTCAATCAAACGGGTAATTTTCTCCCCGACTACGGATCCCATACTACCTCCCATAAACTGAAAATCCATAACCCCAATTGCTACGGTAATACCGTTTAGTTGCCCTCTGCCTGTTTGAACAGCCTCGGTTAATCCTGTATTTCTTTGATAAGAATCGATACGATTTTTATAAGGCTCCTCCTCCGAATGAAATTCAATGGGATCCAGAGAGACCATGTCTTCATCCATAGGCTCCCAAGTGCCCGGATCGATCAAAAGTTCGATTCTATCTAAACTACTCATTTTCAAATGATATCCACATTGTTCACAAAGATTCATCTTTGATTTAAAAAATTTCTTATAATTTAATCCATAACAATTTTCGCATTGAACCCACAAATGCCGGTATTGTTGAGTTACACGCATATGAGTAGAACTTTCTGGTATAGTTTCATCATCCGTTGTGATATCCTCGTCTTGACTAATATTTTCACTTTCACTACAAATGGAACTAGAAATGTAATTGTCATTACTGTAATTGTCATTACTGGAATTATCATTACTGTAATTGTCATTACTGGAATTATCGTTACTGGAATTGTCATTACTGGAATTGTCATTACTGGAATTGTCATTACTGGAATTATCGTTACTGGAATTGTAATTAACACTTAGAATGTAATTATCAATACAGATTTCGGACTGA